TTGAGGTTAAACAAGAAAGTCGGGCTAAAACAGATGCTCCGATTTTTCTGAGTAAATTTCGAGAGTTTTGTGCAAGTGAATCGTTATATAGAATAAGGAAGAAAGAAATTGTCAAGCACCCGCATTACTTGTGGTTTTGGGGTTTAACACGAGTAGATATTACTTTCCGGGTGCTAAGGGGGAGGGGGGGTTTACGAGAAAGAGTTCCCTGAATTGCAGAGGGGGGGCGGAGTATAATAGGAATCTGAGATAAAGAAACGAATAGTTTATGCACGTGGAATCAATTATGCAAGTTCTTAGAGGAATGTCTATGGATTACTCCACAATCTTTAACTTGATCAAGGAATATGTTCAACCTTGAAAGATTACATTAGGAAGGACCCCGCCAAATGCAAAGTGAAAGTTATCCGAAAAAAAAAATACCAGATGCACATTGAATGAGCGCTTCGCATGGTGGGTAAAGCATCCCATGTACTCTAACATTAACTTATGGCTTAAAGATCCTAGATGGAGGGAATTATGGAAGATATGGCCCTGAAATAGGAACCAAATGCCAGGAATAGTTCATTCTGCGCTACCCCCACAATTATTGTCCCTGATCTTATCATGGATGTTATGCATTTATATTTGCTTGTTGGTGGTCTCTCTCAACATGCCAGTAATAGATCATTTTTAGCACCCGTCCAGTTGTGCCCCTGACCTATCATGGATTCTCTTATTTTAGAACGTGTTATGGGGATCTTGTCTGCATCTTTTACTCAACAAGTCTATTGCGGGTGAGCATTCAAGGAAAATGTTAGTTCACAGAGATGTCGGCCTGATTGTGGCAAGATCAGTTTTGGTAAGATAAATTCTTTGTTTTGAATAATTGAGTAGCTTGTTTACCTGTCTGTTTAGATGGACATTATGTACTTAATACATAATATGGCTTAGTACATTAATACTATGCACTTAGTACATAGAGCTCCCAGAAAACCATATTGTGGGCTGAAAGTCGGTTGGGGGGTTAGGTTAAGGGAGGTATACAACGATTCACTTGGAACGTTTGCGGGAAATGACGAGGCCGCGGCGAGCCGGGGCGCGAGCCAGAAAATAGTTCAATTTAGAATCTTAGCTTTGGGAGTTAAGGATGGAAGTTAGAATCTTTCTTTTCTGGGCCTCAGGGAGGATTTTAACCTCCGGTCTCCGGTTTACAAGACCGGCGCTGTTACAGCTAAGCTACTGGGGCAGTTTCATTCCAGGGCCTTGTTCTCCGTTCAACCTGCTAATGGAGCCAAGACTAGGAATAGTCCAAAATAGATCACGGAGGCTACTTGCCCGATAATGATGTACGGATGCTCGACTGGCATTCCCCCGATTCATGTTAGAATAATGACGTCCGCTGCTAGACCTCAGAACAGGAACTGAGTGAGGGGGCGGAAGGTTAGTCCTCGCTGCTTGGAGGTGTGAAGGATGGGCACAACCATCAGGACCAGGATGGAGAAGAGGAGGGCGAGGACGCCTCCTAGTTTGTTAGGGATGGATCGGAGAATGGCATAAGCGAATAGGAAGTATCACTCGGGCTTGATGTGTGGAGGGGTAACCAGCGGGTTAGCAGGCGTGAAATTTTCGGGGTCCCCTAGCAGATTGGGTGAGAAGAGAGCTAGGGAGGTGAGGGCAAGAAGCATAGCCGCGAATCCGAGCAAGTCCTTGTATGAAAAATATGGATGGAATGCGATCTTATCGGCGTCCGAATTTAGTCCGGCGGGGTTGTTAGAGCCCGTCTCGTGTAGGAAAAGGAGATGAAGAACGGTAGCCCCGGCAATCACGAACGGGAAGAGGAAGTGGAAGGCAAAGAATCGAGTCAGGGTGGCGTTGTCTACCGAGAATCCCCCTCAGATTCATTGGACTAACATATCCCCAACATACGGGACAGCAGAGAGGAGGTTGGTAATGACGGTGGCCCCCCAGAAAGACATTTGTCCTCAAGGCAGTACATACCCTACGAAAGCGGTCATCATAACTAGGAGCAGGAGGATAACTCCAATATTTCAGGTTTCCATGTAGAGGTATGAGCCGTAATAGAGCCCTCGAGCGATATGTGCGTAAATACAGATGAAGAAGAAGGATGCGCCGTTTGCATGCATATTACGGATGAGTCAACCATAGTTGACATCTCGGCAGATGTGGGTTACAGAAGAGAAGGCGGTCTCGATGTCTGAGGTATAGTGTATAGCGAGGAAAAGCCCTGTGAGAATTTGGGAGGCCAAGCAGAGGCCAAGTAGTGACCCAAAGTTTCATCAAACTGAAATGTTCGATGGTGCTGGAAGGTCAACGAGTGCGTCATTAGCGATTTTTAGGAGGGGGTGCGTTTTGCGCAAGCTTGCCATTAATTGTTTCTATGGTTGAATAACAACGGTGGTTTTTCAAGTCATTAGTCTCGGTTAAAATCCGGGTAGAAATTATGTCATATTTCCTAATAGCAGTTGTGGTCTTATTCTTAGGGGGAGTCCTGTCGGTCTCTTCGAACCCGGCCCCTTTCTTTGGGGCGATCGGTCTCATGATATGTGGGGCGTTTTGTTGTCTTATGTTGGCGATCATTGGGGCGCCGTTCCTTGCCTTGATCCTATTTTTGATCTACCTCGGAGGGATGTTAGTGGTGTTTGGGTATTCAGCTGCCTTCTCATCTGACCCGTACCCGGATACTCTGGGCAATGCGTCGGTGTTTGAGCATTTGGCGTTTTACGTCATGGGGCTAGTGGTGGCACTAATCTATGTGGGGCCGCCAATCTACAAGTTTGGAGTAGGGGTAGTTAATGTTGTTAAGGAATTCATAGTTGTCCGGGCCGACATGGCGGGAGTAGCGACGTTTTATGGCGTCGGGGGGATGATGATACTGTTTTGTGGGTGAGTGCTGTTGTTAACACTGTTTGTTGTTCTAGAACTAATCCGCGGGCGTTCACGGGGAGCTTTGCGGGCGCCTTAAGAGGAGGCTAGGAGCGTGGCCAGGCCGGAGGTAATAAGGAAAATTACCAGGTATGTTTTTAACACGCCGCGCTGGGCATCGCTAGTTGCGGCCGATATCTTCAACTGCGTAGCAGCCAGTCCCTTCGGACCAGCTGCCTCAAACCATGACTGGTCGACCAGTTGATTTGCTATGGTTTGCCCTAGGATAAGATTCATCTTGGGGGCTAGGCGGTGAACTGTAGCTGGGAAGTAGCCGAGTATGTTCGAGAAATTGTGGGCGTTGATAATGGGGACAGGCTTGTATTGCTTGGCGGTTATTGAAGCCAGTTCTATAGCTGTGAGAAGTCCAATAATAGTTACTGCTAAGGCTGCCAATTTCAGGAGCGGGGGTATGGTCATAATGGGGGTTTTTGTGGGAAGCACATTCGAAGTGAGGATAAGCCCCGCGACGATGCTCCCCCAAGCCAGGCGTTTAATGGGGTTGATTACTGCTGGGTCGTTTTCGTTAATTGGGGAGAGCGCGAGGAACCGAGGGGTGCCTATGGTGACGAAGAACACGACTCGGAAGCTGTAAACAGCCGTAAAGGAGGTAGCGATGAGAGTGAGGACTAGGGCCCAGGCGTTGAGGTAAGAGGTGTTGAGGGCTTCGATGATGGCGTCTTTGGAAAAGAAGCCTGCCAAGAAGGGGGTGCCGGTAAGGGCAAGACTGCCAATCGTTAAGCAAGTTGAGGTGAAGGGGGCGAGGTTGTGCATCCCTCCCATCTTCCGAATATCCTGTTCGTCGTTTAGGCTGTGAATAATAGAGCCGGAACAGAGGAAGAGCATCGCCTTAAAGAACGCGTGAGTGCAAATGTGGAAGAAGGCTAGTTGTGGTTGATCTAGCCCAATAGTCACTATTATCAGGCCTAGCTGGCTCGATGTGGAGAAGGCTACAATTTTTTTAATGTCATTCTGGGTTAGGGCGCAGGTAGCTGTAAACAGCGTAGTTAGAGCTCCTAAGCAGAGGCAGATGGTGAGGGCCGTTTGGTTCGAGTGCGTGAGGGGGTGAAGTCGGATGAGTAGAAAAATACCGGCTACAACCATTGTGCTAGAGTGAAGGAGGGCTGAGACAGGGGTTGGGCCCTCCATCGCAGATGGGAGCCAGGGGTGGAGGCCGAATTGTGCTGATTTACCCGTAGCGGCAATAATAAGGCCAAGGAGGGGAAGGGTTATGTCGGTGCCGTGGGTGAGGGCAAAGATTTGTTGCATCTCTCATGAGTTAAGATTTATGGCAAATCAAGCCATAGCCATAATTAGTCCAATATCTCCTACCCGGTTGTAAAGCACAGCTTGAAGGGCGGCAGTGTTAGCATCTGCTCGGCCGTACCATCATCCGATCAGGAGGAAAGACATAATTCCTACCCCCTCTCAGCCAATAAACAGCTGAAACATGTTGTTGGCTGTGACAAGGATAACCATAGCAATTAGGAAGAGTAGAAGGTATTTGAAGAAACGATTCATGAAAGGGTCTGCATGTATATACCAGGAGGCAAACTCTAGAATAGACCAGGTAACATAGAGAGCAATTGGGGTAAAAATGATCGAGTAGGCGTCGAACTTTAAGCTAATGTTGATATTGAAAGAGGAGGTGTTTATCCAGTGCCATGTAGTCACAATAGTCTCCACGCCCTGATCCAGGAAAATAAAGAGGGGAATAAGGCTGACCAGGAACGCAGTGCTGACTGCAGTTTTTACGTGGGTGACAGCCCAGTTCGCGGGTTTAGGTGCGGGGTCAATTGTTGTTAGGATGGGGTAGGCTAGTAGAGCAAAGATAAGAACTAGTGATGACGTTAGGACTAAAGTGGTTTGCATAGCCCCTGCTTGGATTTGCACCAAGAGTTTTTGGTTCCTAAGACCAACGGATGACTGTTATCCTTCAAAGGCCGAGCGGTCCGCGGAATTTAACCGCGGGTGTAGGGCTTAGCAGGTCCTACTGCCCCGGTAGGCCCCCCTCGGCGGATGAGAAGATTTGAACTCCTATTTCTGGAATCACAATCCAGCATTTTCGTTAAATTACATCTGCAGTAAAGTCACCCCCACATGAATTCTGGCTTTAGAACGAGGAGGATGACGGGGATCAGGTGCAGGGTAATAAGAAGGTGTTCCCGAGTGTGGTAGGGGGTGAGTCCGATGATGTGAGGCGGGACAGGCCCCCGCTGGGACATCAAGAATATATAAAGGGAATAGCCGGCAGTGATTAGGGTGCCGAGGCCTGTCAAGACAAGAGTCCAGGGGGACCAGTTGAAAACCGTGGTAATAATCATTACTTCCCCCATTAGGTTTGGGAGAGGAGGGAGCGCGAGGTTGGCCAGGTTGGCGACAAACCATCAGGTAGCGGTAAGAGGAAACAACATCTGTAGGCCTCGAGCTAAAATCATGGTTCGGCTGTGGGTTCGCTCATATGCTGTATTAGCCAGGCAGAAGAGGGCTGAGGAGACTAGGCCGTGGGCAATTATCAGGATAATAGCTCCTGTGATGCCTCAAGGGGTCTGGATCAGGATCCCCGCTGCAACCAGGCCCATGTGGCTAACTGAAGAGTAGGCGATCAGGGACTTCAGGTCGGTTTGGCGGAGACAGATTGAGCCGGTCATGATGATGCCTCAAAGGGCAAGAACAATGAAAGGATAGGCCATCTCCTTGGTAAGGGGGTCTAGGATAGTTGATATCCGAATCATGCCATAGCCGCCTAGTTTTAGGAGGACTGCGGCTAGGACCATAGACCCTGCAATAGGGGCTTCTACGTGGGCTTTGGGGAGCCAGAGATGGACGCCGTAGAGGGGCATTTTAACTAAAAAGGCAACCAAGCAGCCAGCCCATCAAATCTTATCCCCCCAAGAGGTGAGGACAAGGGGTTGAGAGAAATTAAGTGTGAGTATGGAGAGGGACCCCGTAGAGTTTTGTAGGGCTAGAAGAGCAACCAGCAGGGGAAGAGACCCCGCTAGCGTGTAGAATAGAAAGTAGGTTCCCGCATTTAGACGCTCCGCCTGGTTACCCCATCGGGTGATAATAATCAGTGTGGGAACTAGGGTTGCTTCAAACATAATATAAAACATGATAATCTCAGTGGCTCCGAAGGCTAAAATTAGGAAAGCTTGCAGGGAGGCTAATAGGCTAATATACATGCGTTGTCGGGAAACCGGTTCCGAACGGGTGTGGTTCTGGCTGGCCAGAATCATTAGGGGTAGCAGCCAGCACGTAAGAACTAGGAGGGGGGCAGAAAGGGGGTCAATTGCTATGTAGGGGCCGGGGAGAGTCCAGCCTGTCTCTGCAGTCCAGTTAAGTCATGTTAGACTAAGAAAGGCAATCAGTAGGCTGTGCGCTGTAGTGGCAGTTCATAACCATTTCTTAGGCGTTAGCCATGTTGTTGGGAAAAGCATCAAAGTTGGGATGAGAATTTTTAGCATTGTAGAAGGTTGAGGCTTTGCAGGTGGTCGGTCCCGTGAGTGCGGGCAGTGGCTACTAGCAGGGCTAGGCCTGCGCTGGCCTCACAGGCAGAAAATGCTAGGAGAAGAATAGGGGCTAGTGAGAAGCCGGAAGCTTCTGTCTGCAGGGTCCATAGGGCGAGGGCCATAAATAGGGATAGTATCATGGCTTCTAGGCATAACAGGGCCGAGAGAAGGTGAGTGCGGTGGAATGCGAGGCCCGTGAGGCTCAAAACAAATGCTGCGCTGAAACAGAAATGGACTGGGGTCATAAGGGAGTTATGGATTTTAACCATAGTTTTCTGAGCCGAAATCAGAGGTCTTAAGTTGGACTAATTCCCTATTCGGCCCATTCAAGCCCCCCTTGGATTCACTCGTAGACGAGCCCGAGGGTAAGAAGGATCAAGATCAGGGCTGCTCAGAAGACAGTGGTTAATGGCTCAGGCAGTTGATTCCCTCAGGGGAGGGGAAGAAGAAGCGCAATTTCCAGGTCGAACAGTAAAAACAGAATTGCAACCAGGAAGAATCGTATAGAGAAGGGGAGGCGGGCAGACCCAAGGGGGTCAAATCCGCATTCATAGGGCGACAGCTTCTCCGAGTCAGGGCTCATTTGGGGGAGTCAGAAAGATACAAATGCTAAGATAATCGAGAGAAGGGTTGCGATAGTCAAGATCGTTATGATTAGGCTCATTATCTTTCCTTGGGCTTTAACCAAGATTAGGTGGTTGGAAGCCACCTGTACTGTCCTTTATACTAGAAAGATTATGATCCTCATCAGTAGATGGAGACGTAAAGGAAGAGTCACACGACATCTACGAAGTGTCAATATCAGGCAGCTGCCTCAAAGCCGAAGTGATGGCCGGAGGTGAAGTGGTAAAGTACTTGTCGTAGGAGGCAGACAGCCAGGAATGTTGACCCGATAATGACGTGCAGGCCATGGAAGCCTGTGGCTACAAAGAAGGTAGAGCCATAGACGCCGTCTGCGATTGTGAAGGGAGCCTCGTAGTACTCCAAGCCCTGAAGGAAGGTGAAGTAGAATCCTAAAAGAATCGTAAGGGTGAGTGATTGGATTGCTTGCTTTCGCTCTCCTTCCATTAGGCTGTGGTGAGCTCATGTGACGGTTACGCCGGAGGCAAGAAGGACGGCTGTGTTGAGCAGGGGAACTTCAAAAGGGTCCAGGGTTGTGATTCCCGTAGGGGGCCAGCAGCCTCCTAATTCGGGGGTTGGGGCCAGGCTAGAGTGGTAAAAAGCCCAGAAGAACCCTGCAAAGAAGAAGACCTCCGATGTGATGAAGAGAATCATCCCATACCGAAGGCCCTTTTGTACAGGCGGGGTGTGGTGGCCTTGGAAGGTCCCTTCTCGGACGATATCTCGTCATCATTGGTACATAGTCAAGAGGGTCAGAACAAGTCCGAGAGTTATTAGAGTAGTTGAGTGGAAGTGGAACCAAATTGCGGTGCCAGAGGTTAGCAGCAGGGCGCCAACTGCTCCGGTTAACGGTCAGGGGCTGGGGTCTACCATATGAAATGCATGTGCTTGATGGGCCATTAGATGTTTTCCTGTAAGTAAAGGCTCAGGAGAAGGACGAATACGTAGGCTTGGATTATTGCCACGGCCACTTCTAGGAGGGTGAGGAGGAAGAGAACAGAGGCAGTTAGAAGAGAGACAACAGGCATTGAGGAAGCGAGGACAAATGCTGCTGTAGCGATCAGTTGAATAAGAAGGTGGCCTGCTGTAAGGTTGGCAGTAAGTCGGACCCCTAAAGCCAAAGGTCGAATAAATAGGCTGATCGTCTCGATCACGATAAGGACAGGAATAAGCGGAACGGGAGTCCCCTCTGGGAGTAGGTGGCCGAGGGCAGCGGTGGGTTGATTTCGTAGGCCCATAATTACTGTTGCTAATCAAAGTGGAACGGCAAGGCCCATGTTCAGGGAGAGCTGCGTAGTAGGGGTGAAGGTATAGGGCAGTAGGCCAAGCATATTGAGAGTAAACAAGAATACCATTAACGAGGTCAGTAGAACGGCTCACTTGTGCCCGCCTGGGTTGAGGGGCAAGAAGATTTGTTGGGTAAACCGGCCGATGAACCACCCCTGAAGGGTTAGAACTCGATTGTTGAGTCACCGTGCAGAGGGTGTTGGGTAAAGGGTTCAAGGAAGCGCGATCGCCAAGGCGATTAGTGGGATCCCTAAGTAGGTGGGACTTATGAATTGGTCAAAGAAGCTTAGTGCCATGGTCAGTTTCAGGGCTCAGGTTTGGCTTTTTCAGCCCCCACAGTATTGGGCTCATTGTTAAAGTTGTGGGCTATGACTTTTGGGGGGATGACTGTTAGGAAGATCAGCCAGGAGAATACAAGAATTGCGAATCAAGGTGCTGGGTTTAATTGAGGCATGTCACTAGGGGTGGTTGGGGGCCACCAATCTTCAGCTTAAAAGGCTGACGCTAGGCCCGATTTAGCTTCCTAGTGAGGCGTCTTCAAGCATTAGTGAGGATCAGTTCTCGAAGTGTTCTAACGGAACAGCTTCCACAACGATAGGCATGAAGCTGTGATTTGCACCGCAAATTTCAGAGCACTGTCCGTAGAATACTCCGGGGCGAGAAGCGATGAAGGCAGTTTGATTGAGTCGTCCAGGTACAGCGTCCATTTTAACACCTAGAGCCGGAACAGCTCAAGAATGGAGAACGTCCTCTGCTGAGACGAGAACTCGGATGGGGGATTCTATTGGAACAACTATACGGTGGTCTGTTTCTAGAAGTCGGAACTGACCTGGGGCTAAATCTTGAGTGGGAACCATGTACGAATCAAACCCAAGGTCCTCATAATCTGTATACTCGTAACTTCAGTATCATTGGTGTCCTATTGCTTTAATTGTTAGATGGGGGTCATTGATCTCGTCCATTAGGTAGAGGATGCGTAGGGAAGGCAATGCAATCATAATTAAAATTACAGCCGGAAGAATAGTTCAGACAATTTCAATTTCTTGGGAGTCCAGGATGTATTTGTCAGTGAGTTTAGTTGATACTATGCAGACAATAATGTAGAGAACCAGCGTGCTGATCAGGAAGACGATCATTAGGGCGTGGTCATGGAAGTGCAGAAGCTCTTCTATTACAGGGGAGGCCGCGTCTTGCAATCCTAGTTGTGAGGGATGTGCCATATAGCTCTAAGCTAAAACACGCGGGAGTTTAACCCACAATTTTGCCTTGACAAGGCAAGGTAATGGTTTTACTAGTGTTTTAAGAAAGTGGCAGAGTGGCCTTGCAGTTGGCTTGAAACCATCTCACGGGGGTTCGATTCCTCCCTTTCTCGTTGTTTTGCTTGCACTTGGACGAAGGCCGGCTCCTCGAAGGTGTGGTATGGTGGTGGGCAGCCGTGTAGTCATTCTACGTTTGTCATAGTTAATTCTACTGCTGCAACCTCTCGTTTGGCGGCGAATGCTTCTCAGAGGATAAACAGGAACATAATGACAGCTACCAGAGAAATTAGTGACCCAATTGAGGATACTGTATTTCAAAGGGTGTAGGCGTCAGGGTAGTCGGAGTATCGTCGTGGCATTCCTGCCAGTCCGAGGAAGTGCTGAGGGAAGAAGGTAAGATTTACCCCAACGAACATTACTCCGAAGTGGATTTTTGTTCAGGTGCTGTGAAGAGTGTACCCTGAGAAGAGGGGGAATCAGTGCACGAATGCTGCCATGATTGCGAACACGGCACCCATGGACAGAACATAGTGGAAGTGGGCTACTACGTAGTACGTATCATGCAGGACAATGTCAAGAGAAGAATTGGATAGAACAATCCCTGTAAGGCCCCCTACGGTAAACAGGAAAATAAACCCAAGGGCTCATAGGAGTGGAGTCTCTCATTTAATTGAGCCTCCGTGGAGGGTTGCGAGTCAGCTGAAGACTTTAACCCCTGTTGGAATTGCGATAATCATTGTTGCAGAGGTGAAGTAGGCTCGGGTGTCAACGTCCATTCCTACCGTGAACATGTGGTGGGCTCAGACGATAAAGCCTAGGAGTCCGATGGCCATCATCGCTCAGACCATGCCCATATACCCGAAAGGTTCTTTCTTTCCGGCGTAATAGGCCACAATGTGGGAGATCATTCCGAACCCGGGAAGAATCAGAATATAAACCTCTGGGTGGCCAAAGAATCAGAATAGATGCTGGTACAGAATAGGATCCCCTCCTCCTGCTGGGTCGAAGAAGGTTGTATTTAGATTTCGATCTGTAAGAAGCATAGTAATCCCTGCGGCTAGGACAGGGAGAGAGAGGAGAAGGAGCACGGCCGTCACGAGAACTGATCAAACGAACAGGGGTGTTTGATACTGGGAAATTGCGGGGGGCTTCATGTTAATGATCGTTGTGATGAAGTTGATTGCTCCAAGAATTGATGAAATCCCTGCTAGGTGGAGGGAGAAGATTGTCAGGTCAACTGATGCCCCGGCGTGGGCCAGGTTGCCCGACAGGGGAGGATACACTGTTCACCCGGTCCCTGCTCCGGCCTCAACACCAGAAGAGGCAAGTAGAAGAAGGAAGGAAGGGGGCAGAAGTCAGAAGCTCATATTGTTCATCCGTGGGAATGCTATATCAGGCGCCCCAATCATCAGAGGAACCAGTCAATTACCGAAACCTCCAATTAGGATCGGCATAACCATGAAGAAGATTATAACGAATGCGTGTGCAGTAACAATGACATTATAGATTTGATCATCTCCAAGGAGTGCTCCGGGTTGGCTGAGCTCTGCTCGGATAAGAAGGCTTAGGGCGGTTCCTACCATCCCTGCTCAGGCACCAAATACTAAATACAGGGTGCCAATATCTTTATGATTGGTTGAGAAAAATCAACGTGTAATTGCCACAGGTAGGATGGCCGAAGGCTCAGGCGGCGGATTGTAGCTCCGAATACAGAGGTTTAACTCCTCTTCTTACCATGAAGCTCTGTGGTGAAGTTCACATCAGGTTGCAAACCTGAAGATGTAGGTTAGCGCCTGCCGGGGCTTTCCCCGCCTTACGCCTATACGGCGGGGAAAGTAGATGGATGCTCGCTGGATAGGGCGCTTAGCTGTTAACTAAGATTTTGTAGGATCGAGGCCTTCCCATCTAGAAAGGCTTTATCTTAATTAAAGTCTCTGGGTCGCATCCAGGAGATGTGGGGTAGAGTCCCGCAAGCCTTAACAAGGGCTAGGAGATTTTCACTCCTGCTGGGAGCTTTGAAGGCTCATGGTCTTAATGCTATCCTAAGCCCTTAAGCTAAGAGGCCAAGAATAGTGGGGGTGAGGGGGAGTAGGCAGGTTGCCATAACAACAAATGTGGCCAGAGGGAGGGTGGCTTGTTTAGCGGGGACCCGTCAGGGGGTGGAGGCGTTAATGGTGTAGGGGGCAAGGGTGAGGGTCATAGCATAGGTGAGTCGGAGGTAGAAGTAGAGGCTAAGTAAGGCTGTTAGGGCCACCAGTGTTGCTGTTAGCGGAAATCCCTGGCTAGAAACTTCCTGAAGGATCATCCATTTGGGCATAAACCCCGTGAGAGGGGGGAGTCCCCCTAAGGAGAGCAGGGTGAGGCAGGTTAGCGCGCTTAGGGTGGGGGCTTTAGTTCATGCGGAGGCTAGGGTGATGGTTTTGGTAGAGTTAACTTTGACTAAAGTGAGGAAGGCTGCTGCTGTTATCATAACATAGGTGATCAGGGCCAGGAGGGTTAGTTGGGGGGCCATTTGGGCTACTAAAATCATTCAGCCCAGATGGGCGATAGAAGAGTATGCTAGGATCTTTCGGAGCTGGGTTTGATTAAGGCCTCCTCAGCCTCCAACCAGGGTGGAGCACACTGCAAAGGCAGTAAGCAAATATGGGTGGGCGTTTCCGGCAACTTGCAGGATAAGGGCGAAGGGGGCTAGTTTTTGCCATGTTGAGAGGAGCAGGCCCGTGGTGAGGGTAATTCCTTGCAGTACCTCCGGGAGTCAGAAGTGCATTGGGGCTAGGCCAATTTTGAGTGCTAGGCCCGCAATTACGATGGCGCAGGCAGTGGGGTTAGTGAGTTGGGTAATCTCTCATTGCCCGGAGGCTCAGGCGTTAATTGTGCTTGCGAACAGGATCATGGCCGCAGCCGTGGCCTGGGTGAGGAAATATTTGGTTGTGGCCTCTACGGCTCGGGGATGTTGTTGCTGAATCATGAGAGGAATAATGGCAAGAGTATTAATTTCCAAGCCTATTCAGGCCAGAAGCCAGTGCGAGCTAGCGAAGGCCAGGGTTGTTCCGAGGCCTAGGCTGAAGAGCAGGATAGTCAACACGAGGGGATTCATTAGTAGGGGAAGGATTTTAACCAACATGTCCGGGGTATGGGCCCGAAAGCTTATTTAGCTGACCTTACTAGGAAGTGGTGTAGTGGAAGCACTTAGAGTTTTGATCTCTACAGGATGGGTTCGAGTCCCCTCTTTCTAAGGAGCTGGGGGGAGTTTAACCCCCTTGGTTTACTCTATCAAAGTAGCCCTTGGGCGATCAGGCACAGCTCCGGGCTAGAGTTGCGGGGGTAGTGCCGCGGTCCCCACTGGAAGTGCGATGTGCCATAGAATTAGGGCAAGGGTAAGGGGGAGGAAGTTCTTTCAGACCAGATGCATGAGTTGGTCATACCGGAACCGGGGGTACGAGGCCCGAACCCAGAGGAACACTCCCGACAGGAGGGCTGCCTTGATTATAATGTTAATGGTGGTGAGCTCTGGAAAAGAAGGGAAGTGTGTGGAGCCCAGGAATAAGATGGCGGAAAGGGTATTCATGAAGAGAATATTAGCATATTCTGCAAGGAAAAACAGTGCGAAAGGGCCGCCTGCATACTCAACATTAAATCCAGAGACGAGTTCCGACTCTCCCTCAGTCAGGTCGAAGGGCGCCCGGTTGGTCTCCGCTAGAGTAGAAATAAATCATATAGCTGCCAAGGGTCAGGCCGGGACAAGAAGCCAGACACCTTCCTGGGTGACACTAAACATGGAAAGAGTGAAGCCCCCCGTAAAGACGATGGTGCAGAGAAGAATAAGGCCTAACGACACCTCGTAGGAGATGGTTTGGGCCACCGCCCGGAGGGCCCCGATGAGGGCGTATTTGGAATTGGAGGCCCAACCTGAGCCCAAAATAGAGTAGACAGCGAGACTAGAAAGCGCGAGGATAAATAGTATGCTGAGGCTGAGGTCTGTAACAGGGTATGGGAGGGGGAGGGGAGCCCAGAGGGTCAGGGCTAGTGTGAGGGCTAGGGTTGGAGCAGCTAAGAAGAGAAGGGGGGCGGATGTGGATGGGCGGACGGGCTCTTTAATGAAGAGCTTTACCCCATCTGCGATGGGCTGAAGAAGCCCGTAGGGCCCAACTACGTTTGGCCCCTTCCGCAGCTGCATATAGCCCAAAACCTTCCGTTCGATGAGGGTAAGGAAGGCTACGGCTAAAAGGACGGGCACGATATAAGCAAGGGGGTTGACGATATGCGCTATAATAATGTGAAGCATAGTTAGGGAGAGGACTTGAACCTCTGGGAGGGAAGGCTTAGGCTTCCTGCAATTACCGAGCTCTGCCACCCCAACAAGGCCCTTGTCTAGGGCCGGAGGGGGGCTCCCCTTTATCTGGTTTAGTTGTAGTCATCAGGTAGGGAGGAGGCGTGCGGCGGGCATAGGCCTCATCGTTTCGGTCCTTTCGTACTAGAAAAGATGGCTTCACAGATAGAAACCGACCTGGATTACTCCGGTCTGAACTCAGATCACGTAGGACTTTAATCGTTGAACAAACGAACCCTTAATAGCGGCTGCGCCATTAGGATGTCCTGATCCAACATCGAGGTCGTAAACCCCCTCGTCGATATGAACTCTGGGAGAGGATTGCGCTGTTATCCCTAGGGTAACTTGGTCCGTTGATCGGCAGGGAGCCGGATCACTTGTCGGTCAAATATTCTGAGACTTAGAGCTGTGGCTCTTGGTTTTAGGACTGTCGTCCCATTCCTCATCGGGGGCTTTGCTATCCCCCATGGTCGCCCCAACCGAAAACGCTTGTGCCAGGGCCACGCTGGATAAGAGCCCGGTTCTACCGGTTGCTTTTCGTGATTGGTTGGCGTTTAAAGCTCCATAGGGTCTTCTCGTCTTGTGGTGTTATGCCCGCTTCTGCACGGGCAGATCAATTTCACTGACCGGAAAAAAGAGACAGTCAAACCCTCGTAATGCCATTCATACAGGTCTCTATTTAAGAGACAATTGATTGCGCTACCTTCGCACGGTTAAAATACCGCGGCCGTTAAACTCTAAGTCACGGGGCAGGCGGGACCTCCTATACAGGGTCAAGCAGGAGGCGATGTTTTTGGTAAACAGGCGGGGTTTAGGTTTGCCGAGTTCCTTTTCATTCTTTTAGTCTTTCCCTAGGGTGCACACCTGTGTGGGGGTAACGATGGGGGCTGCGGGGTTTTCTTGGCCTTGGACGGCAGTGGCGCATGACCCTCTTTTACTGGGCTCGTTAATTGTCGATGGGAAGTCCGATTCGACTTACACGCGTGCTGGGAGAAGTTCGTTCTTCTTATTACTCATTCTAGCATGGTTTCTTCCATGGGGGCATGGAAAAGCCCAGTAAAAATTAGGGGCATAGGGGAATTAAAATATTATTGTAGGCTTCAATCTGGTCTGAGCTTTAACGCTTTCTGTTCAGATGGCTGCTTTCAGGCCCACTGAAACTTGTAGCCTTGAAAAATGTATTCCTTAGCCTCCTATTAAGGTTGTGTCCTTTGTCGGAGGAGCTGTTCCTCCTCTGACTAACTCCCGTAAGTATCCTCTTACCTTGTTTAAGTAAAACTATTGTGGATTAGGGTCTAGCGGGGCTGAACTTCTATTCATTTCTTGGGCAACCAGCTATAACCCGGCTCGATAGGTCTGTCACTCCTACTCAGGGGTCGTCCCACTCTTTTGCCACAGAGACGGGTTGCCCATATAATTGGCTGCCCCGGAGTAGCTCGTCGGGTTTCGGGGTTTCAAACTAGAGGGCTCTTTGCTCGAAGCTGCTGGCTAGATCATGATGCAAAAGGTACGAGGTCAAGTCTCTGCTTTGATTTACTTTGATGTGCTATTTCATCTCTCTTTCAGCTTTCCCTTGCGGTACTTTTTCTATAGCTCCATGGGTCCTTTTCTGTCGCCCATACTGGGGTGGTCAAATGGTTTGGTTGTCAAGAGTTAAATCTATGATTGATCACGGGGGTCAATGTGATCGTAGCGGGCTGAGCTAGCTGTTCAGTTCAGGGCGATCCAACTTGCATGGATGTCTTCTCGGTGTAAGGGAGATGCTTAACTATCTCAGCCACACCCTGATTGTTCCAAGTGCACCTTCCGGTACACTTACCATGTTACGACTTGTCTCCCCTTATAACTGTGTTCTACGTTAAGCACTTAGTATTGGCGTTGTTTGGAGAGAGTGACGGGCGGTGTGTGCGCGCTTCAGAGCCGGCTTCAGGAGAGCACTCTGCTCCCTCCTTACTGCTAAATCCACCTTCGAAGTTCCAATTTCAGGTGACTTTCCGTAAATTATCTGTGCCAGATAATGTAGCCCATTTCTTCCTACTCCGTACGCTACACCTCGACCTGACGTTTTGAGCTTTGCTCATCCTGCTTACTGCTTTACCCTCACAGGGTAAGCTGACGACGGTGGTATATAGGCGGTTGTGGGCAAGGAGTAGTGAGGTTTAACGAGGGTTATCGGTTATAGAACAGGCTCCTCTAGGGGGGTCTGAAGCACCGCCAAGTCCTTTGGGTTTTAAGCTGTCGCTCGTAATTCCCGGGCGGATACCTATTGTGGGAGGGTATCTAAGTTTACGGCTGAGCATAGTGGGGTATCTAATCCCAGTTTGTTTCTCAGCTGTCGTGGAGTCTGGCAGAAGGGGTTAAAGCTACTTTCGTTATTGGGGTTCGAACGTCCAGATGCGTATAACAACCTAGGGGCTCTTTAGCTTTAGTTAAACATGTTTCCCATAACCACACTTTACGCCGTGGTCTATCAACTCGAGCCCCCTCGTATAACCGCGGTGGCTGGCACGAGTTTTACCGGCCCTCTTAACTCTAACTAAGTCAAGTTTTCACTTATGGCTTAAAGTCAATCACTGCTGAATACCCTTGGGGGGTGTGGCTAAACAAGGCGTCTTGGGCTAAAAGTATTGTGCCTGATACCGGCTCCTCTGCTCCTGGGCGGGAGATCGAGGGCATCCTCACGGGGGTGCGGAGACTTGCATGTATAAATCGAGTTAAAGCTGATAGTAAAGTTAGGACCAAACCTTTGTGCTGATGGGGCTTTCTAGGGCCCATCTTAACATCTTCAGCGTTATGCTTTAATTTAAGCTACATTAGC